ATCAAGGATTACTCTATCAATCACCATTTATTTCAGAGATACCGCCGGAACTATTTTTCAAATACAAAAGCTCAGTATCTTACCATGAATTAATGAATAATTAGTGAAGAAAAATTCCTTTCTATAGTCCCTAGTCTATAGTGTCTAGAATAACAAGAAGAAAATGAATCTTCATAAATTTCATCGTAAATGTGAACTACTTATACAAATAAAAATAAAATCAAAATGCGGGAGATCGGGAAAAGATGCAGGGTCGGTTGTCGACTTGGCTAATCAAACACGGGCTAGTTCATAGATCTTTGGGATTCGATTACCAAGGAATAGAAACTTTACAAATAAAGCCCGAGGATTGGAATTCCATTGCTGTCATTTTATATGTATATGGTTACAATTATCTACGCTCTCAATGTGCTTATGATGTAGCACCGGGTGGACTGCTAGCTAGTGTGTATCATCTTACAAGAATAGAGTATAGTATATATCAACCGGAAGAAATATGCATAAAAGTATTTGTACCCCGAGGGAATCCTCGAATTCCCTCTGTTTTTTGGGTTTGGAAAAGTGCGGATTTTCAAGAACGGGAATCTTATGATATGTTAGGAATCCATTATGATACTCATCCACGACTGAAACGTATCTTAATGCCCGAAAGTTGGATAGGATGGCCCTTACGTAAGGATTATATTGCCCCGAATTTTTTTGAAATACAAGATGCTCATTGAATGCCAAGAAAATAATCTTCATTTTGATAACTCCAGATAGACAAAGATATTTCTATGTATGTTCTCTTCAAAATCAAGCAAAGTCAGTGAGTTCTCATTCGTAATTTTAATGTGCTAAATTCTCCTATTCTAGTTTTTCTTCTTTTTGTGCTATCATTCAATTATAGATTCATTGGAAATTCTCAAATTGGAGGGTACTTGTTTCTTGTTATTTGTGATGAACTGAACCAATAATCTGAATTCAAATGAAAATAATTTCGAATTATGCACTTTGTACCGCGCACATATCTTACAGATACTCTATAGGTTCGCTTAAGAGAGAATGAAGAAATAGAATAGGAAAAAAAACTAACAAAAAAAAGAAAAATATACGATTTCATTTCGACTCTATCTAAGATTCATCGTGGATATTCCTATCCATCAACTTATTAAGAATAGACTTTTGCTTGGTTGGGTCTCTCAACCAACTAATTGAACCTTTCAATTCTGTATTGCATAGACATATATGTATCAAGTCGTAACGTTCTTCTTGATCTTGAAGAAGAACAGACAGAGTAGAGTAGGAACAAAAGAAAAAAGACGAGAATATAATTTTCATATTTTATCTATGAGAGAATATGGATACTTTTTATCCTCTTTCTAGAAATCTAGAAATTTTCGTCAGCGATTTTTAAATTGAAATGTAATATAATACAAAGGATAACATGAGAGTTACAGATACTTCGATGGCTAAGTATGTATGCTAATCGATACTATTAATGAATATGGATATGGATTCATAAATATCAAAAATGTGGATGTCGATCCATATCCATTATGTTGGATATATGAATGTATTTGGTGAATAGATACTCATCCAAATGAATAATGAATTATGTGCCAGGAACCAGATTTGAACTGGTGACACGAGGATTTTCAGTCCTCTGCTCTACCAGCTGAGCTATCCCGACTATTATTTGACTTAATATATCATCCTCATTTTATGATATGATTTCGTTCTATGTCAATTCAAAAATGAATTGGTCTTACTTTGTGTGTACTTTATATAACACCAAATCTAACACCAAACCCAACTTGGGTTAATACAAAAAAATAGACACTCGGGTACATAACCTTGTGAAAGAAAAAAATTTGGAACCACTAACAAATAAAACGACTAATAATGATATCCTTATATCAAATATCAAAAAAAAAAAAAAAATAGGATAAAGCATTAACGAGTCAAATGTTTTTTTGGGGATAGAGGGACTTGAACCCTCACGATTTCTAAAGTCGACGGATTTTCCTCTTACTTTAAATTTCATTGTTGTCACTATTGACATGTAGAATGGGACTCTATCTTTATTCTCGTGCGATTAATCCGTTTTTTTTTTTCAAAAGATTTTGGAGTAAATTGATTTATAAATGATGGAATCAATGAGGATTCGATTCTTTAGTTAATACAATCGATTCACATCACAAGAATTCTTTCATTTTGCATATAATCATCAATATAGACTCGCAGCGTCTTAATCCAGTTTGTATAGCGTTCAGTACATATATCTATGTATATAGGCCCCCCCTTTTTTTGAGTTTCGATAGAAGGATTCCTTTACCAACTTAACGTGGTAAACTCTATTTGTTAGAACATCTCCCATCGAGTCTCTGCACCTATCCTATTCTTTTTGTATTCTCGCTTTATGAACTGCTGTTGGTTTTCGTAAAACAGGATTTGGCTCAGGATTGCCCCATCTTTAATTCCAGGGTTTCTCTGAATTTGAAAGTTGTCACTTCGTATGTTTCCATACCAAGGCTCAATCCAATTAAGTCCGTAGCGTCTACCAATTTCGCCATATCCCCCTATTTGATACTATGCTGAAATCAAAGCGGTGTATTTTTTTTTTCAATACGAATTTCATTAAATACCGCTTGATTGGATTTCTATTTCTATGTAAACCAAAACTCTATAAACTAAAAAAGTGGGTCTTGTTGTTTGAATTTATTGCCTATTTTTTTTTTTTAATGTCTATTGGATACCCAAGGCCGACACCCACATTTGATACAACCCAAAATGATTCTATCATTTCTGTTTATGCAATTCAATAGAAATTGATACATGTCATAATATATATATGCCTCTCTTATTATCATTATTATTTTTTTTTTATGCATTTGAAATACTTGAACGGTCGATTCTTTTCTTGTCTTTAACTTCCGAGAAAATAACTCAAAAAAGGTATTTGATACAATATCAATCATTTTGTATCTAGTTATTAAAAATATTAATCATTGATTATAGCTAAAACGAAACTAATTATTTCAGTAATTTTGAAATTTGTTATTAGAAATATTTGAATTAGTTAGCATTTTGAATTCTTTAGAATTCTAATACATTAACATTTTCAAATACCTTATTGAAAGAAGTTTACGTTAAGTGTTGAGAAACAGAAAATGGATATCCATTTTATATCACTAAAATTTATTAATATAATAATTAGAATTTAGAATAAATAATCTAATTACTAATTATTATTTTCTAGAATATTGATCAATATCAAAAAATCGAAATCTATAGCTATTGCTATTATGAATAGCTAATACTGAATAATTCATATTAATCGAAAAAAAAGATCCTATTCGTTTACGATGCATACACAATTTTTGCTCTATTTGAGCCCGCTTAGCTCAGAGGTTAGAGCATCGCATTTGTAATGCGATGGTCATCGGTTCGATTCCGATAGCCGGCTTTTGTCTATTTGTTTTGATTTTCACATGATTGAGAGTGTATTTTTGAAATCAAAGAACATTGAAATGGCTTTTTCCCTTTTTTCCAAGGGTTGCCGACCTATTATATGCCCCATTTCAATTAGCAAAAAAACAGTAAGAATTCGGTTTCGGCAGAACAAAAAGAGGATTATTTTTTTTTTCTAATAAATTTCTATTGATATGATATATAAATTAATATAGAAAGAAAATGATTTCTATACATTTCGATACATAAATCAAAAATGGGAATTCTATTACTCCAATTCAATGCATTTCTTAATTCTTTTTAGGACAATACTTCATTGTATTATTATTATTGTATTTCGCCTCGCTTAATTTATCAATTTATTTAGTTCAGTTTGTTTATGTCCAAACAAAAAAGGAGTCTTCATGTCGCGTTATAGGGGGCCTCGTTTCAAAAAAATACGTCGTCTTGGGGCTTTACCAGGCCTAACTAGTAAAGGGCCTAGAGCCGAAAGCGATTTTAGAAACCAATCGCGCTCTGGGAAAAAATCTCAATATCGTATTCGTTTAGAAGAAAAACAAAAATTGCGTTTTCATTATGGTCTTACAGAACGACAATTACTAAAATATGTTTGTATAGCCGGAAAAGCCAAGGGGTCAACAGGTCGGGTTTTACTACAATTACTTGAGATGCGTTTGGATAACATCCTTTTCCGATTGGGTATGGCTTCGACTATTCCCCAAGCCCGCCAATTAGTTAACCATAGACATATTTTAGTTAATGACCGTATAGTAGATATACCAAGTTATCGCTGCAAACCACACGATATTATTACGGCGAGCCATGCTCAAAAATCTAGAGATATGATTCAAAGTTATCTTAATTCATCTCCTCATGAGGAAGTTCCAAAACATTTGACTCTTCACCCATTCCAATATAATGGATTAGTCAATCAAATAATCGAGAGTAAATCGATTGGTTTGAAAATAAATGAATTGCTAGTCGTAGAATATTATTCTCGGCAAACTTAAACCTAACTCAACTAAGAAGAGGTTTGGACAACTTTATTACTCCTACCCCCTTTCCTTCCCATAAAAAAAGTAACTAAAAAAGGACGCAGGATTAAAGTACTTATCCAGGGAATAGCAATAGCAAATCGATATCAAAATTACCGAGGGTTCGAGTTCTACCTTTTTGAATTTGAGTATGTGTTGTTCTTTGATACATTGTGTTCATTAAGATTGGTAAATTAGTTGAGGGTACGGAAAGAGAGGGATTCGAACCCTCGGTAAACAAAAGCCTACATAGCAGTTCCAATGCTACGCCTTGAACCACTCAGCCATCTCTCCTACGTAATGATTATGCCCCATCAACCGAATCAATAGCGAGCCACTTTTATTTTTACTTTACTTGACCTTCAAAAATTCCGGGCAATCAATTCGAAAAAAAGTATGAAAAAACAAAAAGAGGAAAGATATCGATTTTTTAGATATCCATTTATGTTATCTAGTGCTTCCAGCCTTTTCGGATATTTTGACACGAATTCAATCAATCGTAAAGAATCAACTAATTAGTCTATCTATTTTGTTTTTTTCTTCAATTTCGAGATGAGATGGGAATCCGACTAGGACCTCTTCATTCTTATACTAGTCGACTAGATTTGTATGAAATCGAAACTATTTCTTAGTATTTTATTTAATTCCGGTCAAAAAGAAAGAATTTAAGGAAGAGGAGTTTTCAAATTTTTAAAATTCTGTTTTTATGTTATTTCGTAGTGTCCAATTCCTTTGTTTGTGGGGAATCATTTTCTTACGAAAGGTAATGAAAAGAATTTGAGAGTGGATTGCTATCTATGACTAAATCGAGTATAAATGGAAATTTTATTGATAAAACCTTTTCAATTGTAGCCAATATCTTATTACGAATAATTCCGACAACTTCAGGAGAAAGGGAGGCATTTACCTATTACAGAGATGGTGTGATTTGATCATTAGTTTACATATCTTTTCGATCTCAATTTTATTTACCGCCTTCAGTCTTATAAGACTGACGCATGATTTCGGACTAGAAAAAAAAATGAAATAAATCTACGCTTTTTGAAGGTGAGGTTTGTAAAAAAAAAACAATTCCTTCTGTCGTGTATCCCCGATTAATGCAGCCTCAGATGCTTGAATTGTCGATTCTAGTAGTGAGCCAGAGGTTAAAACTTATGAATCTGTATTGCGGTGCGAGTCAACCCTCATCCATTAGAATCAATAGACAGTATAGGAGAAGAAGCACTACACCTAGAAATCAACAATACGCAGACTTTGACTTTGGTCGAAATTATCGCCTTCCTTATCGAGATCGAAACTAAAATGGTTGGGACAACAAACATCCATCTTGTTCCTATTTTGGATACCTGTATAACCATCGAAGACTGTTGAAGTGACCAATTCCTGGAAATTAAAGGGCGTAGGGGACAAAGAAATTGTTGAAGTTACCATTTTTTATTTAAGATTAACCCATTTGATGTTAAAAAAATCTTTGGCAGGAAGGTTGGCTAGAGATTTCTTGTAAAAACACTAGCCCCACTCAGTCCATAACGAGAATTTTGCACTCTTTTTTGATTCCATGTATTATTCTCATTATGCACCTAAGGGAGGAGCCGTATGAGGTGAAAATCTCACGTATGGTTCTGGAACGGAGATTCTTAAAAATGAACGACGACCGTAACGGATGTCGGCTCAATCCGAAGGAAATTATGCAGAAGCTTTACAGAATTATTATGAAGCTATGCGACTAGAAATTGATCCTTATGATCGAAGTTATATACTCTATAACATAGGCCTTATTCACACAAGGAACGGAGAACATACGAAAGCTTTAGAATATTATTTTAGAGCACTCGAACGAAACCCCTTCTTACCACAAGCTTTTAATAATATGGCTGTGATCTGTCATTACGTGCGGCTATCTCCACTATAGAAAGAAAAAAGGAAAGAGAAAAGAGTAGTAAATACTAGAAAAAAAAATGGGTTTTTCTACATAAGCATCGTCCACAAAACGATTTTTATCAGCTGTAGCAAAGAAAGGAACTTCTTAGAAGTCGAAATATCAAGAAATAGATATGCCTAGATACTTTCTTCTATATTCTATGGATAAAGGATCCAATTGATAAAGAAAGCGCCGTCAAGATCAATTAGTGATGTTTTGGGACGATACAATAATAACTGCTTACTTAATTTAAGTCATGATACAAGAAAAAAGTTAGGAATCGACGTATGTAATAAAGTCGATCCCCTAAGGTATTGAGCAGCGGTGTAGCATCAGATCCCAAAGATAGTAAGTCTTTGTTTTTCTTTCTAGTTTTAATAGAATTTAAAATTAAAATAGAAAGAAAATGAAATATATAAATATAATAGGAATATGAAGAAAAGACTTTTTCTAAGATTCTCTATAAAATAAATCAGTTTTTCTATGAAACCGAGATAGTTACCTTTGAGAAACTTCTAGCAATATTGTAAATGCCTATGTTGAGGGTGGGAGAAAAGATAAAACGAAAAAAAAAAAATTCATTATTAATAATTAATATGAAACCAAATTCAAGTTTGAAACTCATACAATTAATCTCTTTTTGTTAACCCGATAAAAAAAACAAGGGGGAGAGATCTCTTAGAAATCTCATTCTATTAGATATTAGATGGTGTAGATTGAAAAAACGGGATACCACAAGAATTGTGAGCCGTATGAGTTAGGAAACTCTCAAGTACGGTTCTCGAGGAAGGAATTGAACAGCCTATTCTGACCGGGGGGAACAGGCCATTCGACAGGGAGATTCTGAAATTGCGGAAGCTTGGTTTGATCAAGCCGCTGAGTATTGGAAACAGGCTATAGCGCTTACTCCCAGTAATTATATTGAAGCCCAAAATTGGTTGAAGATCACAAGGCGTTTCGAATAAGAGCACTCTTTTTTGATTTATTAGTCTCATTAGTCAAATGTCAAATAAAGCGAATCTTTTTTATGACAAAAACAACCAAAGAATTTCATTATATCCTTTCAAAGAGCATTTTCTATTTCGTATGGGA